AAACCTCAATTTCAAGAAATTGTATCTTCTACCAAGACATTCACCGAGGAAGCGGAAACCTTTTTGAAGGAAGCTATTCAGGAGCACACTAAACTATTTCTACTTGAGGAACAAGCATAAATTTATAACTCTAATTCTATTGTTAGAACAAGAGTTATTCTTGCGAATTATTTCTGATTCAAATCATTCAAAAAAGGGGTTTCTTGGTATCGCATCTTTTAAAATAGATGGAAAAAAATTGCGTCCAATAGGATTTGAACCTATACCAAAGGTTTAGAAGACCTCTGTCCTATCCATTAGACAATGGACGCTTTTCATTCCTATTTCATTCTTTCGCATTCTCCCTTTATCTTTTTTTTTGAGAAAAAGAAATGAAAATTTTTTTAGGTAAAAAAAAAGAATGCATATTCGAATGGATGATGCATATAGAATAAGGAATATGGGGCGGGTAGCGGGAATCGAACCCGCATCGTTAGCTTGGAAGGCTAGGGGTTATAGTCGACGTTAATTTATCATTCTTAACGTCTCTAATTCAAAACCGAACATGAAAATTTTGTTTCATTCGGCTCCTTTATGGAAAATTGATGTATTCCCAGAAACAAAAATTAGATCCATAACATCTATGTCAGCTTTTCTTATTAAAGACACCCAAAGCCACTCGCTTTCTAGATGATCCCTCTAGAGAAGGGGGATTCTATTATCCCAAATCCGTCTAATCTAGTTACTTCGTTCCCTATTTCCACTCGAGGGATCCTGAGGAAAAGAATTAAATTGAGTTTCCACCGAGCTAAAATAATATGCTGATGGTTCTAGTAAACCAAAACTACCATTTTCTAGCTATTTGGCTTTAATCTTAGCTTATACAAGACAAAAATTGAAGATCTAGTTACGATTGGAAATGCACTTATGTTTTTTATCTTCATCCATAGATCCTTTACTTATATTTATTAATTGGAAGATTTGATCCAATTTTTTTTTATTATGCTTCGTGACTCTATAACCCTTTTATTCAATTTCAATTGAACTTTGGATACAAATCGTGAGAATTTCTATTTTTCCTCAAATATGCTATTGAGGGGAAAAGGATTAAACTCTTTTTAGGAAATAAAGTTTTTTTTTGATCGGAGTATGAAAAACCCGAAAGACCCCTTAACTTTTTAAGTTATTAATTGAACGAATCACACTTTTACCACTAAACTATACCCGCTTCATATTCATTATTATATATGAATATACCTTTTGTCGAACAAAGGAATGAGATGCTATCTTAATAGCATCAGACTCATTAAAACTTGAGCGTTGACACTTCATCCTCCCCGACCAGGGGAGGGGTACTTGAAGTCGAAGTACAGAAAGTTTTTTAAAATAACCAAATTCTAATAAAGTTAGAATAAAGCAAAAAGTATCATTTTTCACTTGTTATAAGTCATTACTGACAGTCCAAAATTGAAGGAATTATTGAAGCTGGGCTATAACCACGCCGAATTCCTCATTTTTTTTTACTTGCCCTTCAACTGACCCATTTTTGAATTTGAACTCGGATTAATTGGATCTTAAATGTTCAATGTCCCTTGAACAAATAAAAGAGTTATGTTATATATGTTATAACATATGTGTGTTTCATTTTTTATATTATATTATTTAATATCTGTATGTGCTTTTTTCCAGTTAAATAATTAACTAAATTGAGAAAAAAGACTCAAAATTCAAAATACTACTTAAAGTCAAAATACTACTTAATACTAATTAATAAATACTAAACTAAAAAAAAAATTATTAATTTGAATATTCTTTCATTTTCATATTTTATAGTATATTTTATAGTATTTTCTATAGTATTATATTACTAATACTAAGAAATTACACTTGGAATGGAGATAAAAATTGTCTTTATTGTTACTTCAATAACTTCAATAACAAGTATCTTTGATTTGATATAATAAAAACAAAAAATGAAATCATTTGATCTATGAAATGATTGATTCATCAGAAGTAATGTAATAACCCGGCCTGGTTAAGTACTGGCCGGGGGAATGGACTTTTCTTACAAAATGAAAATCAAGGAAGTAAGGCTTTTCAATTTAAATCTTTTTTACTTCGCCTGTCACACCACATAAAAAATTTTCAATTTGAATTGGGAGAGATGGCTGAGTGGACTAAAGCGACAGATTGCTAATCCGTTGTACGAGTTATTTGTACCGAGGGTTCGAATCCCTCTCTCTCCGCTCCCCTCGATCGCTTCAGACTTTCAAAATCTTTTTTTTTTATTCCTCACGTCCAGGATTACGGCCCGGATCATTAGATAAGAATCCAAAGATGAAGAGAGAAACAAAAAATATGACTACTGTGTAAACAAAGAGTTTGAGAGTAAGCATTACACAATCTCCAAGATTTTTTTTTGAAAAGGGAAATAGATTGCCTATTTTTTATCACATACACTATGTTGACATAGTGCCCAAAAAAGAAACTAAAAAGAAAATGAAGTCTTTTCTTGAAAAAGATAATTTTTACTAATTTTTTGTTTTTGTAATGTAATAATAATAAGAAAAGCAAGATTCTGATTCCTTCATTACCAAAAATTTTTGGTATTTTTGGTCATATCCATTATTGGGTATTGTGGGGTCTTTAGAAAGTCCTTGTTTACTGGAAGGTCAGAACGAGGAAATAAGTTGATCAAAATTTATCACCGTGCGATTATTCAATATAATACAAGAACAAGAATTTCTATTTTCGAATGGAGGGTTCATAATGTAAAATTTATAAGATCTTATAAATTTTTAGAAAATTTGTTTCGTATAAATCATGAATTTTTCGGAGCATTAAAGATTTTATCGAAAACTTACAGCAGCTTGCCAAACAAAGGCTAAGAGCAAAAATAGTACAGGTATGACAGGCATAACATCTACGATAGGATTGAAAAAGGCATAAGCCTCGGGCAATTTGCCGAAGAAAAAACTACTCGAGGAAAGGGTAGAATTAAGACAGATACAGATTAAACTAAAGATATTAAGCATAACAAACATTTCATTCTTGTAGATTAGAAAATTAGATTTTGATTGAGTTCTTTTTATGAGGGAAAAATTAAAAGGTAGGTCAAAAAACCTTCTTGTTCTTCGAACGCTCTCAAATCAAAAATCTTCCCTTTCATTCTCAAATGAGAATACAAGGAATTTTAGTTTCATACAATATCTTAATTTAATTTTATGGAATGATCAATCATTTTTTTCTATATTTTCATGTGTTGAATCCTAGCAGTAATATATTTCATATATATTTGAATTGGGATTGACGAACAACTAATACGAATATTAGTCTTTATTAGTATCAAAGAGAAATTCGAAATCGAAATGGGGCGTGGCCAAGTGGTAAGGCAACGGGTTTTGGTCCCGTTATTCGGAGGTTCGAATCCTTCCGTCCCAGAGCGTCTACATGAGAAAGGAAAGATTCTTCTCTTTAACAAATTTATCTTTAAGTTTGGAAATTTTTTTCTTTAATCTTGGATATAGTGTCACCTTTTGTTCTGATTTTTCTATAAAAATAAAACTTTTTTCATTTAGTTTTTCACAAATGCGATTGAGTGTACGGGTAGAAATAAAGATATTTCATTGAATTCTAAATTCAAAACAATTTTTGGGTATATCATTAAGAGACTACTATTTTAATAGTCATATTGAAGTAAGTTACTTAGGAAAACTCTTTTTTCCATGAAATCCGAATTCTCGTATTATGTAATTCATTATGGAATTCTGAATTGAAAGAGAAAAAAAGATCCTTTTCTATTTCATACTCATGAAAACCAAAATTTTTTTTTTATGAACCTGGGTACTCGAAGAAATTTGAAAAATCCATATTATAAATATAGAGAAACTTATGACTTTTTCGAGTTATTGGAATAGCTTATATTTTGTTAATAACTGATTTTATTCCGGAATTGCAAAATCCATAGGGCCTTTCTTTTTAGATTTAGAGTTTATTTGTTCGAGAAGAATTTTTCCGTAATTTAACATAACATCCCGAATGATTTGTTGAAGATTTTAATTAGATTTAAGGAAATGGATTCACTTTTCTTTTTTCTTTTTTAGAAATTTCTTTCACCCCATAGGATAGAGGGGCGAAATAACTTAAATCCTTTATAATATAAGACTTTTTTCCAGATAATTATTTACCTTTCCCTAGATACATACATAAAAATTGTATCATTGAGCCAATGACTATTCATGATTCCATATTGAATCAATTGCATACCGTTTCAAAATAAAATTAAAAATGAGAGGAGTGTTATGGTAAAACTTCGTTTAAAACGATGTGGTAGAAAGCAACGTGCGACTTGAAGGACATAATTCACTGTGGATTCTTACATCCGCCATTTTCTATAGGAATGAAGATGCTCTTGAATCGACATAGTTTGTTCTGTTCCTATTAGGAACCCAATTTGTATTGGGTTGGTAAATAGGAATAGTACATGATGGAGCTCGAGCAAAACGTATTGATTCATTTATCGGGGGGGCGAATCTAGGGTTAGTAACAATTAATAAATTAGACTACTTTGTTAAGTATATCCTCAATATAGAAATTAAAATTTTAAATTGCAGGATTCAAATCCCAACAAGTTTGAAATAAAATAAATAACATTTTTTATATTGCATTACAAGGGAAAAAATCGTTCATATTATCTTTCCATAGAAGGAAATAACAAAAAACAAAAGGTATGTTGCTGCCGTTTTGAAAAAGGGGATAAGGATCACCGAAGTAATGTCTAAACCTAATGATTTTTATTTTTAAAAGTAAAGAGAAAGAATTCCGGAACAAGGAAACACTATTTTCAATTGTATCAATATTTTTTTTTAGTATAATGATAATGATGGAGACTAAAAAAAGATTCGAGACGAAACAAACAAAAGAGGTTAGAGACGACTCAAGAAATGCCTAAGGATTTACTTTCGGACTTTTTCAGAATTACCCAACTTGAGTTATGAGTACGAATGATATTTCTTTTTTTTTTTTCTTTTTTTATGTAAGTAAGAACAGAAAAACTTAAATCATAGTCTAAGTCATAAATTTTTTTATATATTTTACATTATATACAGAAATATTAGAATCATTTTTTCTCGAGCCGTATGAGGAGAAAACCTCTTATACGTTTCTAGGGGGGGTTATTTATCTATATCTATCCCAATGAGCGATCTATCAAATCGTTGCAATTGATGTTCGATCCCGACGAGAAGGAAGAGATCTTCGAAAGGTGGGTTTTTATGATCCAATGAAAAATCAAACTTATTTAAACGTTCCTGCTATTCGTTATTTCCTTGAAAAAGGTGCTCAACCTACAGGAACTGTTCATTATATTTTAAGAAAAGCAGAATTTTTATTTTAAAAGAATTCATAAAATAAATAAAAAAATTAGAAAAAAGAAAGGTAACTAGTATAAATTTGTGTGGTAATTATTTATTCACAATTGCTCTTTTCTTGTTCTATATGATGTTTTATATTTACCATATTTCTTGTTGTGCCAATCCAACACAAATCCTTATTTTATGTAATTTTTTTTTATTTCATTTTTTTATCAACAATTTATTCATATTGACAATGGTGTGTCGAACAAATATAATTCGATCGTAGATAAATAGATCTGTTTATTTCGATCCTTATTTATTTATGGGTTTTTTCTTTACTTCATTCAAATTATGGGTTTGCCAAATTTACTATTTGTTATATAAGATATATTTTTTTAACGAAAATCAAAAATTTTTTCTATTTTCTAAAAAAGGGGGGCGGTCTTTAAATGTAAATTTTTACATTTTTTTTATCTGTCTTTAATTTAATCCAATCCACTTTGCTATTTTGTTTAATTGATCATCTAATCTTTCCTTTATATTTCTTTTGAATTCAAAATTCAATGTTTTTACGTAGTTGTATAGTTCAATTCCATTTTTTCCACTTGTATATACATATTTATCTGGGTTGCTAACTCAATGGTAGAGTACTCGGCTTTTAAGTGCGATTATGGTTTTTTACACATTTGAATGAAGTAACGAATTCGTCCAGACTTTTGGTAGAGTCTATAAGACCACGACTGATCCTGAAAGGTAATGGATGGAAAAAACCGCATGTCGTAATAAAATAAAATAATAAGAAAAAATGGAATTGAATTTTCATTTTTGAATTTCTTATTATATTCTTTCTTATTTTTTTTTTTTATTTTAAGAAATTCACAGTTAGAGTTTGGTCTAGTAAATAAATGGATAGAGCTCTATGGCTCTAATTCTGGTAAAAAAAAAAAAAGCAACGAGCTTTTATTCTTAATTTGAATAATTTCCCGATCTAATTAAACGTTAAAAATAACTTAGTGCCTGATGTGGGGAAGGGGTCTCCTGTAAATGGACCTTTGATTCTTTTTTTTAAGAATAAAAAAAAATCCTACCTATTTTCTATTATGGATTGGAAACTAATGTGTAGAAGAAACAGTATACTGACAAAAAAAATTTCCAAAGTCAAAAGAGCGATCGGGTTGCAAAAATAAAAGATTTTTTATCCTCTGATAATTTATTTAATAGTTTAATAGAACGAAGATAAACCTATTGGATAGTAGAAGGGGAGAGGAAAAAGATCTGTTGATTGGACTCTGTATTTCCGGGGTATATATTTTTTTCATACATGATACATACTCTGTTCTGACCGTATTGCACTATGTATAATTTGATAATACAAGAAATACCTATTGTTTCTGGTTCAAGTAGAAATTGAAGTCAATGGAAGAATTACAAGAATATTTAGAAAAAGGTAGATCTTGGCAACAATATTTCCTATATCCGTTACTCTTTCAGGAGTATATTTATGCACTTGCTCATGATCATGGTTTAAATGGTTTGATTTTTTATGAACCCATAGAAGTTTTTGGTTATGATAATAAATCTAGTTTATCACTTGTAAAACGTTTAATTACTCGAATCTATCAAAAGAATTCTTTAATTTCTTCGGTTAATTATTCTAACCAAAATTTATTTATTGGTCACACTCACAACATTTTTTTTTATTCTCATTTTTATTCTCAAATTATATCAGAAAGTTTTGCAATTATTGTGGAAATTCCATTTTCCTTGCGATTAGTATCTTATTTAGAAAAAAAAGAAATACCAAAATATCATAATTTACGATCAATTCATTCAATTTTTCCTTTTTTAGAGGATAAATTTTTGCATTTAAATTATGTTTTAGATATACTAATACCTCATCCCATCCATATGGAAATCTTGGTGCAAATCCTTCAGTGCGGGATTCAAGATGTTCCCTTTTTACACTTATTGCAATTCTTTCTTCACGAATATCATAATTGGAATAATCTCTCCATTACTCAGAAGAAATCTATTTATGTTTTTTCGAAAGAAAATAAAAGATTTTTTTGGTTCCTATATAATTCTTATGTATTTGAGTGCGAAATTTTATTAGTGCTTATTCGTAAACAATCCTCTTATTTACGATTAACTTCTTTTAGAACTTTTA